CCCTAAATTTTTTTCTTTTACATATTAAATTTACATATTAAATATATATACGCTTTATATATGAATAAAGCGTAGAGCTCCAGACACCTAGATGGATAAGTATGTATCACGATCCATACTATTAATGTAATGAATATCTATATCAATCAATTTGATAGAATAGATACCCAATACAAATAAATCATGTGCCAGGAACCAGATTTGAACTGGTGACACGAGGATTTTCAGTCCTCTGCTCTACCAGCTGAGCTATCCCGACCATTCTCAACGCATCATCCTTTTTTTTTATTTTACTAACCGAATTAGGTCTATGTCAATTAAAAATGAAAAAGACGAAAAAATAAAAAAAGGATTACAAAGTTTTATCTTTTATCCCGGCCCTAAACTTTTCTTTTGTGGATCTTCACAACGAAGACTTTCTAAGTTTCGGTGCGAGGAAAAGTATAGATTGTTAATGATTCCTCAAAAGGGGATTCCTTTCTCAAGGATGTTCATTTCTACGTGTATCATATCTATTATAAGATTTGTGATAAGATAAAATTTTGCTCATATCCATTTGTGAAAGAGTAGAATGAATGAGACAGATAACGACTTTTGAAACGTTAACAAAAAGGAAAAGAGAATAGAAACAATAATATAATTAGGGAATCGGAGCCAAATAGGCCTTTTTGGGGATAGAGGGACTTGAACCCTCACGATTTCTAAAGTCGACGGATTTTCCTCTTACTATAACTTTCATTGTTGTCGGTATTAACATGTAGAACGGGACTCTATCTTTATTCTCCTCCGATTAATCAGTTCCTCAAAATAAAAAGATCTATCAGACCTTGGAGTGAATAATTTGATCAATTAATATTCGACTCTTTCTTAAACTTGGAATCAATTGACAACAATTCGCTTATTTGCCATATAATATAAATATGACAAAATAAAAGGTCAGGTGATCGTTAATCATTTGAAGATAGTATTAATCATTTGAAGATAGTATTTCAGTATATATATATATATGTATATAGGTTTATCCTTTACTTTAGCCTTTCGAAAGTTGTGACGTAAGGATTCCTTTCCTAACGCAACGCGGTCAACCCAACTCCATTTGTTAGAACAGCTTCCATTGAGTCTCTGCACCTATCCTTGTGTTATTCTTTCTTTCTGAATCTTTCTTTGTTTTCGGGCAATAGGATTTGGCTCAGGATTGCCCATTTTTAATTCCAGGGTTTCTCTGAATTTGAAAGTTATCACTTAGTAAGTTTCCGTACCAAGGCTCAATCCAATTAAGTCCGTAGCGTCTACCAATTCCGCCATATCCCCCATATCCCCCATATCCCCTTTTTTCTCTTTTTTCTTTTGTCTCATTATTCTGCCATTCTCTTTTTTTTTCTTGCATTTCAATTATATTGTACCCACTTAATTCATATTCATTAAATACCGATTTCTATATTGAATATCGAAAAGTTTTTCCTCTTTTTTGCTTATCTTCTATCTTCTTTTCTCTTTCTCGACGACCCATATTTGGTACAATCAGAAATCATTCTATTACTTAGATATCCGCAATTCAATATATATGTATATACACCACATACATATTATATATGCCTTTCTTTCTCTGATTTTTTCGTGAAATTTTGAATACTCGAAGGATCACTTCTTTTTTTCGTCTTAGCTTCCACCTTTCCGAATGAAAAGAAACGCAATGTTTCATTATGATCTAAATTTAATTTATCTGTATTGCATCTTTCTATTTCATTTTTTCTTTCCCTAGAGCAGACCTTCCATAATTCTAGATAATTCGAATCTAATTGAAAATAACGAAAAGAATAGCGAAAACGAAAATTTATTACATCTATTTATTACATTACAAATTTAATTTATACAATGTAATAAATTCGATTTCTATAAATTTAAATTTCTATAAATATAAATCTAAAATTTGATATGTATTTCTATTCTAGAATATTAGAATTCTATAACTCAAAAATAGATATTAAATAATCTTAAGAAATGAAAAATAAAATTTGACTACCTAATTAAGATATTCTTTATTGATAAAGAGATAATTGATATAATAAATGGGTCGAAATTCTATATTGTGCGATATTCTATTAATCCTTATATTAATTCTTATGTTCTATAATAAGATTCAATTACAATATTTATTTGCAATTCTATTATATCTTCACATTACTTATTTACTTATGAAGAGCTAAGATTCAACAGTTTGCTTAAGTTCCTCTGCATATAAAAATTGATCTTAGTTTAGCCCGCTTAGCTCAGCGGTTAGAGCATCGCATTTGTAATGCGATAGTCATCGGTTCGATTCCGATAGCCGGCTTTTCTCTATTTGGTTTATTTTTGACATGATTGATAGTGTCTTTTTGAAATCAAAGAGTATTGAAAAAGCTTCTCTTCCCCTTTTTCAAAAGGTCCCCGATAATTATATTATGTAGTAGGAATTGCCAATTATGAATTGAATAAAAATTATGTAGTAGGAATTGCCAAT